TTTCAGAATCCCCCTGTTGAATGGCCTGTTCTCCCCGGTCGGAATAGGTGGGTTAATTCCTTCCCTTAGAACCGTACTTGAGAGTTTCCTAGCTCATACGGCTCGGCAGTCAACTCTTTTTTTATTCCATTTGAATCTACCATATCTAACTGAAGAAGATTTCTCGTAGATCTATCCCATTTTTCGGGTTAATGAAAAGAAGTTAATAAAATGAGTTTCAAACTTAAATCTTAAGTTTGGATTAAAAATCCGGTTTATTTTAGTTTTATCTTTTCTCCCACCTTCAGAAAAATAAAACATAGACATTTTGCCTATCATTAGAATTTTCTGAAAGGTAACTATCTCAGTTTCATATCATATAGAAATTTATATAGAATTTTTGAAAAAGACTTTCGAAAGGAAAGACTTACTATCTTTGGGATCTGATCCTACACCGCTGCTCAATATCTTAGTGGATCGACTCTATTACATAAGTGGATTCCTAACATTTGTCTCACATCATGACATAAGTAAGCAGTTATTTTTGTATCGGCGCAAAACCTTACTAATTGATCTTTACGGTGCTTACTCTATCAATTAGATCCTTTACCCATAGAATAAAACAGCTAGGCATATCTATTTCTTCATATTTCAACTTCTATGAAGTTTCTTTCTTTTCTACAGCTGATAAAAATCGTTGTTTTAGACAATGCATATGTAGAAAGCCCTTTTTCTAGTATTTACTAGTGAATTTGATCTTTATTTACTTTTTATTTCTATAGTGGAGATAGTCGCACGTAATGACAGATCACGGCCATATTATTAAAAGCTTGTGGTAAGAATGGGTTTCGTTCGAGCGCTCGAAAATAATATTCCAAAGCTTTCGTGTGTTCTCCGTTACTTGTGTGGATAAGTCCTATGTTATAGAGTATATAACTTCGGTCATAGGGATCAATTTCTAGTCGCATAGCTTCATAATAATTCTGTAAAGCTTCCGCATAATTCCCTTCGGATTGAGCTGACATCCGTTACGGTCGTCATTCAATTCACAGAATCTCCGTTACAGAACCGTACATGAGATTTTCATCTCATACGGCTCCTCCCTTATGTGCATAATGATAAAATGATAAAGAAGATGAAAATATTCTCATTATGAACTAAGTAGGGCTAGTGTTTTTACAAGAAATCTCTAGCCAACCTTCCTGCAAGAGATCTTTTCTTAACATCAAACGTATTGTTACTAGAGAGAAAAGATAACTCCAACAATTTCTTTGTTCTCAACGCTTCCCAATGTCCAGGAATTAGTCACTTCAACAGCCTTCGATGGTTATACGGGTATCCAAAATACAAACGAGATGGATGTTTGTTGTCCCAACCATTCTTTTAGTCCCAAGCTTGCTAAAGAAGGGGATAATTTATAATATAACAAAGTTTTCGTGTTGTTAATTTCTAGGTGTAGTGCTTCTTCCCCTCTGCTACCTATTGGTTAGGATTGACCCGTAATACCGAACCTATAGGTATAACCTTTCGCTCAATACTAGAATAGAGAATTGAAACATAGCATCTGAGGCTGCATTAATCGAGGATACACGACAGAAGGAATTGTTCTATTTCCAAACTTTACCTTCTACAAGCGTAGATTTTTTTCTTTTTTTCCCGATCACAAATCATGTGTATTTCTCGTAAAACCGAGAGTCAAAAAAAAGTCAAATCGCACCATCTCTGTAATAAGTAAATGCCTCTTTTTCTCCTGAAGTTGTCGGAATTATTCGTAATAAGATATTGGCTACAATCGAAAAGGTTTTATCAATAAAATTTCCATTTATCCGCGATCTAGACATAGGTAGCAATCCATTCTATCATTGTTCTCATTACTTCTCGGGGGAAAATGATCCCACAAGGAAAAGAATTTTACAGTACGAAATAACATAAAAACAGATTTAAAAAATATGGCCCAATATTAAATATTCAAATTGTTCTTTTTTACATTACAGGAACAGGAATTGATTGATAAGAATTAAGAAATAAATATTGGGAACCGCATTGGATTCCATCTTACTGGAATAGTCTATCAACGAAAGAAACTATTCTTATTTGATTGAAGTTACAGCTTAGAAAAACCTAAGTTGATTGAATTATGATACAAAGAAGAAAAAGGATCGAATCGAGTAATCATTGTATGATGAAAATGGGCCCATTTTTTTTGTGTACTTAGCGGATATCACTAGACAATCAACTATAAAAAAATTGTTTATCAATTTGTATTTTTAATAGATAGATGGGATAAGGATTTTTGTTGATAACAGGCCTAAAAAGCAATTTGAGAATTCTTCTGGTATGGAATCGTAGTCTAAATAGAATCATGATCTAAAGATATCCATTAACCATAGTCTATAAAATATAGAACCCTAGCTCAGTCGATTCGTTAGAATTTCTAATTTATTGATTTAATGCGGTCGGTATAGTATAAATAGATTAAATAGATAATCAGAAAAAGAAGATAACATTGTTTTTGCAAACATGAATAGAATTTTTTTAACAGTTTTTATAAGAAAACATTTTTCTATTTTTATCGCTTTCTATTTAGAATTGATTGGTTGTACCTACCCAATAATCTAATTCTAATATGAATAATGAATTATTCACTCGATTTTCGGTTTTTAGGTCATAATCATTATGTAGGAGAGATGGCCGAGTGGTTGAAGGCGTAGCACTGGAACTGCTATGTAGGCTTTTGCTTACCGAGGGTTCGAATCCCTCTCTTTCCTTACCTTCACCTAATTTACCGATCTTACTAACCACAATAGATCAATAGATCTAGATCAAATAGCAATATATGACTATTCCAACAGTTAGACCTTTCTTTGATATGGATTCTCTATTCCTAATGGCTGTGGTACGGAAAATACTGTTAAAGAAACGAGTAGACAAGGAATGAAAATATCCCTCTCGGTCTATGACACCTAAATGGAAGAAAAATCCGGAGCAAACCCTTAATTTATCTTAACCTTAGGTTAATTTACTTCGCCGAAAGGGAGGAAAATAGGTTATATTAGTCTTTATTTTCTTTTTGTTAGGTTTAAGTCTGACGAGAATAATATTCTACAACCAGCAATTCATTTATTTTCAAACCGACCCATTTACTATCTATTATTTGATTGACTAATCCTTTATATTGGAATGGTTGAAGAGCCAAATGGTTTGGCAATTCCTCCTGAGGGGATGAATCGAGAGAATTTTGAATTAGAGCTCTAGATTTTTGTTCATCTCTCGCCGCAATAGTATCTCGGGGTTTGCAGCGATAACTTGGTATATCTACTATACGACCGTTGACTAAAATATGTCTATGGTTAACTAATTGGCGAGCTCCCGGAATAGTCGGGGCCATACCCAACCGAAAAAGGATGTTATCCAGACGCATTTCAAGTAATTGTAGTAAAACCTGACCTGTTGACCCCTTTGCCTTTCCGGCGAGACGAACGTATTTAAGTAATTGTCGTTCTGTAAGACCATAATGAAAACGCAATTTTTGTTTTTCTTCTAGGCGAATACGATATTGGGATTTTTTCCCAGAACGCGATTGGTTTCTAAGATCACTTCCAGCTCGGGGCCTTTTATTAGTTAGCCCTGGTAAAGCCCCCAGGCGACGTATTTTTTTGAAACGAGGACCTCGGTAACGCGACATAAAGACTCCTTATTTATAATTAATTATTAATTAATTCTTATTCTTATTGATGAAATTTCATTCTACAGAATAAATCTAAACTAAAAATGAACTAAATTCTAAATAAAGCAAAATTTACTGAAGTATTATTCTATTATTAATATTAATTAAAGAATAATGAGATGAGTTGAATAAATATCCAGTTTCCGGTTTTCTATATATAGAAAAGGAAAAGGATTCTGTTCGTGAGATAGTTGGAAATTCCTATCCTATAATCAATGGCTTTTGCGAAAAGAAGAATACATTTTTTTTTTTTTTCACTTTGATTTCAAAGATGCATTATCAATCATGTAAAAAAGAAAATAAATAGAGAAAAGCCGACTATCGGAATCGAACCGATGACCATCGCATTACAAATGCGATGCTCTAACCTCTGAGCTAAGCAGGCTCACATAACATAAATTCGACATGCAGAGGAATTCAATAAACTCTTAGAATCTTTGCTATTAACTATTTTCATTCTTGGCTATTCATATTCGCTATTTATAACATAATTCATATTAAATATGAAATTCATTATTATTATTTTAATAATTATTATTAAAATAATAATAACTGTTAAATATTATAGAACATAAGATTAATCTAGCGATATATAATTTCAATTTTTTTATTATTTTAATTTATTTATATTATTTTATAAAATAAAATAAAAAAATTATCGACCGTTCAAGTATTTTCAATTTCATGGGTAAATGAGTGGAAGAGAGACAGATTTATAGGGTATGTATCCACCTATATTGAATTGCGGATACAGAAATGATAAAATCGTTTTTGATTGGACCGAATACGAGCCTCCTATAGAAGATGAAAGAAGATACACAAGAAATCACAAAGAGGAGAAAACACTTTTTCGAGACAGGCATCTATCTAATGAATTGAACGGTTCCGGTATAAATGAAAGAAAAAAGGGACGGGATCACAATGAGATTTTCGTCTCAAAAGGGGGATATGGCGAAATCGGTAGACGCTACGGACTTAATTGGATTGAGCCTTGGTATGGAAACTTACTAAGTGATAACTTTCAAATTCAGAGAAACCCTGGAATTAATAAAAATGGGCAATCCTGAGCCAAATCACGTTTTCCGAAAACAAGCAAAGGTTCAGAAAGCGAAAATAAAAAAGGATAGGTGCAGAGACTCGATGGAAGCTATTCTAACGAATGGAGTTAATTGTATACATTGGTATAGGAATCCTTCTATCGAAACTTCAGAAAAGTGAAGGATAAGCCTGTATACATAATACAGAAGAATTGGTGTGAATCGATTCCATATTGAAGAAAGAATCCAATATTAAT